ACACGATACCAAGGCAAACCCATGGAAAATACCCCTTTATCAAAGATAAATAGACACTACGTAACTTTATTGCATTGGAATATACTATGACTATCCTATGGATATGGACTTCCCTTGTTCAGCGGATTTTTTCCTAACAAGGGTTATTTATTCTATTCTGTTCAAAATAATGGAAGAATTCTGTTCGTAAGAACAAAGAGAAGCAGATTTATTCTATACTCGATAAGTACCAATACGCAATGGTGGATTGATACCACTTTCCATGAGAAAATGCGTCCATCCTTATTTATCATTAGAAGGACCTATTCGTAAAAGGTTTGCTTTATTTATTTTATCTTTCTTTCTGAATTTTTCGAATCTATGGATAAAATAAATATGATAAAGCCAATATTTTACTATTATAAAGACAATATAAAGACAATAAAACCATATTTTTACGTTTCCACATCAAAGTGAAATATAGTATTGAGTTATTTTTTCTTTCAATTCATGCCTATTGGTGTTCCAAAAGTACCTTTCCGAAGTCCTGGGGAGGAAGATGCATCTTGGGTTGACGTATAGTGCGACTTGTCAGATATATTGGGTCGTATGGGATTTCCCCGTTCTCTCCCCCGATCGAGATATCCTCCGTTTCGCCCAAGAAAGAGAAATTGAATCATCAAAAAATTGGAGCGTGAAGCGCAATTAGACGCATTGTTTGGGGGAATTCATCGTACTATTTTCAATTAGAATAATTTATGGTTGGCTTTGGTTGGACTAAAAAAATGAAGTATCCAGGCTCCGTTTAGAAAAAAACCCAATTGGTAATATATCTATGATTACTATGTGTATCATAAACGATTCCTTTTTGTTATTTGTAAAGTCATAACAAAAAGAAATGGTGATGGGAAGATTTGTCCTATATGTGCAAATCAAAATCGGGCGGATCTTTACCCGGAGTAGAGCCTAAACCTAAAAAGGTGAAAGAGGCCCATTCAGGAACAAGAAAATACTGTTTGGATTGAATCCCGATGAAACAATACATCAATGAGAAGTTAATTCGATAAGTTTATTGACTTTTTTCTATTATATTAGAAACAATAAATCAAAATGAGTCTTTATTGAATTGAAAAATCGAAGAAAAAGCCCTTCCGTTAAAAGTCCGAAAAACCTGCTATGAAAAAGAATAGGAAAAAATAAAGAGGACTGTAATCTATACATTGATTCTTTTTTTCGCAATTTTTTTTTTGAACCGTATGCATCAAAAGGTGCATGTACGGTTCCTAAGGGATAGAATTTTACCCTACTCAACCGACTTTATCGAGAAAGATTACTTTTTTTAGGCCAAGAAGTTGATAGCGAGATCTCGAATCAACTTATTGGTCTTATGGTATATCTCAGTATCGAGGATGATACCAAAGATCTGTATTTGTTTATAAACTCTCCTGGCGGATGGGTAATACCTGGAGTAGCTATTTATGATACTATGCAATTTGTACGACCGGAGGTCCATACAATATGCATGGGATTAGCCGCGTCAATGGGATCTTTTATCCTGGTTGGAGGAGAAATTACCAAACGTCTAGCATTCCCTCACGCTTGGCGCCAATGGTTTTTTTTTATTTGAGAGAAAAAAGAAAACTATGCCTTCGCCATATGAATATTAAGTAATAATAGCATGGCACTTCGAATTCGATATGAAAAATTTTTGTATTGTTTTTTTTCAAACCATTTGATTATGTATCGAGAGAGTAGTATGAGATAAAAGAGATTTCCGATTTTCTCTTATCTATCGGAAGTCCAATTCAGCGTTACAAACTTGGTTGTTTTCACGCCGAAGGGCTCTTAGTTATAAAAAAAGAGTGCAAAAAAACCAAATTTTTCCCTTACGATCAAAAAGAAACTTTGGGATTGCTGAATCAAAGAAAAAAATCTATTTTAAAATAGAAAGCAACGGAGCCATCATAGTATTTTTGAACTCCTCCAAAAGGAAGGGTGGCAATTTGATCATTTACCCATCCGGGGCTAATAGATTCTATTTTTATCTTTCTTGAATGGAAAGTAAGGGTCAATTTGATTGTAGAGCCGTATGCAATGCACAAAAGATGATGCCCGTACGGTTGTTCAATTCTATCTTTTTCCTATTATTCTTTATCTTTCTTTTCTGTTCCTTTCATCACACCAGATAGAGAAACCTTCTATCATCAGGGTAATGATCCATCAACCCGCTAGTTCTTTTTATGAGGCGCAAACGGGAGAATTTATCCTGGAAGCGGAAGAACTGCTCAAACTACGCGAAACCCTCACAAGGGTTTATGTACAAAGGACGGGCAAACCACTATGGGTTGTATCTGAAGACATGGAAAGAGACGTTTTTATGTCAGCAACAGAAGCCCAAGCTTATGGAATTGTTGATCTTGTAGCAGTTGAATGAAAAAAAATGGATTTTGTGCAAATCCGTGATTTGATATTTTATCTACGAGGTTAACTATATAAATCTATAAATATAAATAAAAAAATT